ATTTCATTATAGTTATATGATTCAGAGTATCATTTCCTATTTGATCCCTTTGAATTCCATATTCGAAGTTGCGATCGGATCTATTCATTAAAAAGAATCGATTCGATACATTTCTTATGTACCCATAGGTGCTATATTGGATTTGAATCAGATTTCGGATCAATCTATATTGATTGACTGCCTCCATTATGTTGTTGCTAGCAAATACCGCTGTTTTTAGCTTTGGATCTTCCAAATCATTCCCGCAGTAGATCCGGACCGATTTTTTTCTGATCCTTCGATAAAAAGATTCATTCTCTTCATAAAAAAGAGGAGGTAGAACCAATAAAGATTTCTTTTTCGATTCATCTCTGGAGTTGAATACCTCATTCAAGAATTTTTTTTGATCCAACCCGTAGGAATCAATAGAAAAGACAAATCCCCTATGATACACCAGATCCGGCTCGGTTATTGATAGAGTGAATAGATCTGCCATTTCTTGAAATCTCTCTTCTGATTCAAAATCGTGGTGTAACGTGTATCCCCCCCTGTTCCGGTCATGGAATAGATGAAATAAATCAAAAAATGGATTTTTGTTCAAGAATGAAATCTTATTGGAACTGTCCATATCCGGTTCATCCTTCGGAACCATATCACATCCCGGATCTGATGAAATAGGATGAATTGAGACGGTATTTTGTAAATACGTAATTATCTTGAATATATCAACCATTTCTTTATTTTCCGATCGCCTGGAAGGGACAAAAGAAACATCTTGTTTTTTCTTCAAAAATTTCTGATCTCTAGTGGACTTCTCAGTAGGATTCGAACCCAGATGAAGTTCTGGCCATCTGTCAGAGAAAAAAGAACGAATTGATCTTGTAGGATTCCCAAGAAATTCTTCGATTTCTTTCGGAAGCAGATGATTATTCATCTGCTTCTCACGTTCCGCGAATAGCCGGGACATTGAGGAAGATCCAAAACATTTCGGGAATCGATCTGATTCTATCTCTGTTCGTTCCGTTTGAAGAAAGGAAGGATCCCAATCCCAAAGAATCGATCTTTCTTTTAGTTGCGGAATCCCTGTTTGATCGATCAATGTGTGATATTCTGAATCCTCATTTCTAATGAAATCGAAATGATCTCTGGATTGATCAGAAGATCCCTTCAATTGGCTAGAATCCGTTACTTGAACGAAAATAGATCTTGTGAAATCATATTGAATATTTGACAATACATTCCGTACCTTGCTAAAAAACCGATCCTTGTTTACCAACCACACATTGTCTAACCAAATCAAATTCTCTCTCGATACGTTCCTCAAAAAATCCGATTCGTGCCGATTCTTCCCCCAACTAACGAAGAGATCTTGGCGGAATTGCCACATATGAAATTGAGCACCATTTTGCAAAGAAATACCCCACTTGTTTCTCGAGAAGAGATGGGAAACATGCTCAATATCATTTGATTGAATGGTTGCCTCAGCTCCTTCTTGTTTGAAGAAACCCTCCCCTTCAATTGGTCTTTTTTCACGAAAAGCAGACATGAGATAACAAATCAAGTCTTTCCCTAAGATTTCAAATAGCTGTCCCGAATTCAAGTTGATTATGTTTCGCTTCTTCCTCGGAGAAAGACGATCAAACAATTCCCAATCATGGTCCTTGCGGATCCGATCATCCGTATAGGATAAAAAAAGAAACTCCAGATATTTGCTATCTTTCTCTTTGAATGAGATCTCAATTCCAGCTACGGTTTCATTAGATATCTTACAACTAGAATCCCTATTTTTTCCGATCCGGTTCCTCCACCACCGCGAACCCCGGTTAGATTCAGGCATGATACATTTTTTATTTATTGGGAGAACCCAAGTACTCTCTTGCGGATCCATGAAACAACTCTCAGAAATCTTTTTCCCTTTTGGAAGATACAGGAGCGAAACAATCAACCTATTGATATTGGAAGACCAAAAAGATTCTTCCAATGTCTCATTTCTGGGTCCAATGGAATTCATAGGTATAGGAAGAAGCCCCATCAAATAGAGATTTTTTCTTTCGACCATCTTTCGATTGTTAATACGAGATATAAGGACCGCTACTACAAGCAGTACTACACCTTTGATCGTGAAATATCGATTGCTTGTTGAACCCTGTGAAAAACGTGAAAGTAGGATACTCCAAATTCGGGGGTCAAAGAGTTTCATAAAACGTTCTTGGTGGAAAAAAATGTGAGTGAAAGGTCCCACTGAATCGAATTTGATCCATGAATCTAAGAAATAGTGAGAATTCTTGATCTTTCTCAATAGCTCTCTCAATTCGAAGATCCAGGATTTGAATTGATGCCCTTTCATTGATTCCTCCTAAAGATTTTCATTGATTCCTCCTCAAAATTTCATTTCAATTGGAATTTGGTTATTCACGATGTACGATGAGCCCCGTTAAGGTTAAGCATCCATGGCTGAATGGTTAAAGCGCCCAACTCATAATTGGCAAATTCGTAGGTTCAATTCCTGCTGGATGCACGC